TAGAACCTAATTAAGATAGGATGACTAATGTATGCAGCCTAATGAGGAGTAATACTATAAAAAGAAAAAATAAAGAACTCTATTTCAGAACTATGAGACAGAATATTCTGTTTTCTTATTTACTCTTTCTTTATTTTTGGATTTTATTTCTATTTTTCTATTTAAAGTAGATCGATTTAGATAACGTATCTATAAGCAAAGTAATATACTTCAAACAAAGTAGGAATTCGCAAGATGGAGAAAATCATTGCAGTTATTATAGGGAAGTCTAGGGACTTAGAGCATATCCTATTTGAAGGAGGATGGAATTCAAATAGGGTAAGGGATCCTTCCTTCTATTGATTTGATAGAAATTCGTTTTTCTTTTCCTGTCTCTATGATTTTCGAAGAATGAGCCTGTGGTAATGCTTTTATCTCTATTCTATGGCGCAAGCGACCGTCCAGTCTATAAACAAGTACTAATGAGAAAATGAAAACTATACTAAAGGAAACATAGGATCTCTATCCTAAAATCTAAAAATAGGACATATTAGGGCTATACGGATTCGAACCGTAGACCTTCTCGGTAAAACAGATCAAACGGATTATTATCGAAATGATTCGAACTGTTTCAAAGACTCAACATGCATTTTTTTGCATTGGGCTCTTTCATCAACTGATGTAAAGATCAGTTAGTCCACCATAGTTTTTCTTTACGGAAAGATAATGAGATGGCTCCCTGTGCTCTGATTGATTATTTGTATTATGATCTATCTAGGAGCAATACCAAAGTGTTTCAAAGGAGGATTACCTTGACTTAGGTCTGCCTCCGGCCTAAATTAAATCAACCTAAGTGAAATGGAGTCTCTATCGTTCCGCTGCAAGAGTTGACTATGAGACTTCATACACCTTAAAGTTCATAGAACGAAAAGAAGTTTTTTGGAGGCCCTTATCCTCATTACGCCTAGCATTTAGTGGGCTGGATATTTACCTTATCAACTAGCAAATCAATAAGGGTTCTATTTGATTAGGCACCTGAATTGACACCTGAATCGGACTGAACCGACTGTTTGTCAGGCTACTGTTCTCCTATTCTCTCGAATCCATGAAGTAAGACATTGATTTTGCAATAAGATCAATTATGTTCATTGCATAATAAGCTCCCTTGAAAAGCATTGGCGCACGTGTAAGCGAGTTGCTCTACCGAACTGAGCTATAGCCCTTGTCAGAGATATCTTAACATATAGATAATTTCTTGTCAAGATGAATATTCTCTAATGCCAGAGGATATCCCTTTGATCTGCTTACTATATAACATAGTAATAACGGAGCAGTATTGCTTATAAAAAGGATTCGATCTATAATCGATCGAAGTAATGGGTCTTCCTTTGTGGTGATAAATTGCCTACTTAACTCAGTGGTTAGAGTATTGCTTTCATACGGCGGGAGTCATTGGTTCAAATCCAATAGTAGGTAGGTAGGTAGAAAAATTACTAGATAGCATTGGACTTACTTCGCTTCGCTATCTAATAACTTTTTCTACTCCTCTTCCCTTTTTCTTTGTATCAACTAAACCTTTGGATTGTCTTCAATTGGATGGGGGAATCCAATTGATAGCCTCGACTCGTATCCTAGCTCGTCTGAGAGCTAGCTTCGCTTCAACCAATTCTTTCGTACCCTCAGCTCTACTCAAGTTAGCTTCGGCTATTTCAAGTGCCTGTTGAGCTTCTTCCGGATCAATGTCACTACCCAGTTCCGCATCATTTCCTAAAATGATGATCTCATTATTAACTATTCTCGCAAAACCGCTCCACAGAACCGCCGTTAACCATTGGTCGTTGAGGAGGCGTATTCTCAAAGGACCCATATCTACAGCTGTGTTAATGGGGGCGTGGTTTGGTAATACGCCAATTTGGCCACTATTAGTAGATAAAATGATTTCTTTCACTTCACAATCCCAAATAATTCGCTTAGGAGTTAGTACATAAAGATTTAATTTCATTTCTTCAATTTGTTCTCCTCTTCTAAGTTTATAGCTTTCGTGCTAGCTTCATCGATGTTACCCACCAAATAAAAAGCCTGTTCGGGTAGGCCGTCTAATTCTCCGGAAAGGATTAGTTGAAATCCCCTAATTGTTTCTGCAAGACCAACATACTTTCCTGCAGAACCGGTAAAAACTTCTGCCACAAAGAACGGTTGTGATAAGAAACGTTCAATTTTTCGTGCTCTTGCTACAGTTAAACGATCCTCCTCCGATAATTCATCCAACCCAAGAATTGCGATAATGTCCTGAAGTTCTTTGTAACGTTGTAAAGTTTGCTTAACTCTTTGCGCAGTTTCATAATGTTCGTTGCCAACGATCCGAGGCTGTAACATAGTTGAGGTTGAATCTAAAGGATCTACTGCTGGATAAATACCCTTGGAAGCTAATCCTCTGGAAAGTACGGTAGTAGCATCCAAATGTGCAAATGTTGTGGCAGGAGCAGGGTCGGTCAAATCGTCCGCAGGTACATAAACCGCTTGGATCGAAGTTATAGATCCCTTTTTGGTAGAAGTAATTCTTTCTTGCAAAGAACCCATTTCTGTACTAAGAGTAGGTTGATAACCCACTGCGGAGGGCATTCTCCCTAATAAAGCGGATACCTCCGATCCTGCTTGAACAAAACGAAAGATATTATCGATGAATAGAAGCACGTCTTGCTTATTAACATCTCGGAAATATTCTGCCATAGTTAGGGCAGTTAAACCAACTCTCATACGAGCTCCCGGCGGTTCATTCATTTGGCCATAGACTAGAGCTACCTTTGATTCCTCAATATTTTTTTCATTAATTACTCCGGATTCCTTCATTTCCATATAAAGATCATTTCCTTCACGAGTCCGTTCCCCTACTCCGCCAAATACGGATACGCCTCCATGAGCTTTAGCAATGTTGTTGATTAATTCCATGATGAGTACTGTTTTCCCTACTCCAGCCCCCCCAAATAGTCCGATTTTTCCCCCACGTCGATAAGGAGCTAAAAGATCGACCACCTTAATACCTGTTTCAAAGATGGATAATTTCGTATCTAACTCGATAAAGGCAGGCGCAGATCTATGAATAGGGAATGTTGCACTAGTATCTACAGGACCCAAATTGTCAATAGGTTCCCCAAGAACGTTGAAAATTCGTCCGAGAGTAGCTCCACCGACTGGAACACTGAGAGGAGCTCCCGTGTCAATCACTTCCATTCCTCTCATCAACCCGTCTGTAGCACTCATAGCTACAGCTCTAACTCGATTATTTCCCAATAATTGTTGTACCTCACAAGTCACATTAATTTGCTTACCGGCAGTGTCTCTACTCTTGACTACCAAAGCGTTATAAATATAAGGTAACTTGCCTGGGGGAAAAGTGATATCCAGCACGGGCCCAATAATTTGATCGATACGCCCTGTGCTTTTTTCCTCAATTGTGGAAACCCCGGGACGAGAAGTAGTAGGATTGGTTCTCATAATTATCACATAATTTTCAAAAAAAAAGGAATTTGTCGAAATTTTGCTTTTTTTCTTGTTGAATAATGCCAAATCAAATCCAAAAAAAGAGCCAAAAATCCGAAAGTCAAAAGGAAATGAATTAGTTAATTCAATAAGAGAGAAAAGGGGACCAGGACTTGATTTCGTTGCCCAAGCGAATCCCATTCAATCATTTACTCATGGAATGAGTCCGTTGGAAAGTTCAATCAATCTTTTTTTCATATACATTTCGCCTTTTGTGGAGGATCTGTCCCTACTCTACTTTCCTATCTAGGACTTCTATATACAAAATATATACTACTGTGAAGCATAGATTGCTGTCAACAGAGAATTTTCTTAGTATTTAGGTATTTACATTCAAAATAAGAAAGGGGCCTATTAAGAACTTGTAAAATAAGGATTAGGGATTGATTTGGGTTGCGCTATATCTATCAAAGAGTATACAATAATGATGGATTTGGTGAATCAAATCCATGGTTTAATAATGAACCATGTTAACTTACCATAACAACAACTCAATTCCTATCGAATTCCTATAGTAGAATTCCTATAGGATAGAACATACACAGGGTGTACGCATTATATATGAATGAAACATATTCATTAACTTAAGCATGCCCTCCATTTTCTTTAATGAGTTGATATTAATTGAATATCCTTTTTGTTTTAAAAGATTTTTGCAAAGGTTTCATTTACGCCTAATCCATATCGAGTAGACCCTGTCGTTGTGAGAATTCTTAATTCATGAGTTGTAGGGAGGGACTTATGTCACCACAAACAGAAACTAAAGCAAGTGTTGGATTTAAAGCTGGTGTTAAGGATTATAAATTGACTTACTACACCCCGGAGTATGAAACCAAGGATACTGATATCTTGGCAGCATTCCGAGTAACTCCTCAGCCGGGGGTTCCGCCCGAAGAAGCAGGGGCTGCAGTAGCTGCCGAATCTTCTACTGGTACATGGACAACTGTTTGGACTGATGGACTTACCAGTCTTGATCGTTACAAAGGACGATGCTATCACATCGAGCCCGTTGTTGGGGAGGAAAATCAATATATCGCTTATGTAGCTTATCCATTAGACCTATTTGAAGAGGGTTCTGTTACTAACATGTTTACTTCCATTGTGGGTAACGTATTTGGTTTCAAAGCCCTACGCGCTCTACGTCTGGAGGATCTGCGAATTCCCACTACTTATTCAAAAACTTTCCTAGGTCCGCCTCATGGTATCCAAGTTGAAAGGGATAAGTTGAACAAGTACGGCCGTCCTTTTTTGGGATGTACTATTAAACCAAAATTGGGATTATCCGCAAAAAATTATGGTAGAGCGTGTTATGAGTGTCTACGCGGTGGACTTGATTTTACCAAAGATGATGAAAACGTAAACTCACAACCATTTATGCGCTGGAGGGACCGTTTTGTCTTTTGTGCCGAAGCTCTTTATAAAGCACAGGCCGAAACCGGTGAAATCAAGGGGCATTACTTGAATGCGACTGCAGGTACATGCGAAGAAATGATTAAGAGAGCTGTATTTGCGAGGGAATTAGGGGCTCCTATTGTAATGCATGACTACTTAACTGGGGGATTCACTGCAAATACTAGTTTGGCTCATTATTGCCGCGACAATGGCCTACTTCTTCACATTCACCGGGCAATGCATGCAGTTATTGATAGACAGAAAAATCATGGTATGCATTTTCGTGTATTAGCTAAAGCATTGCGTATGTCTGGGGGAGATCATATCCACGCCGGTACAGTAGTAGGTAAGTTAGAAGGGGAACGCGAAATGACTTTAGGTTTTGTTGATTTATTGCGCGATGATTTTATTGAAAAAGATCGTGCTCGCGGTATCTTTTTCACTCAGGACTGGGTATCCATGCCAGGTGTTATACCGGTGGCTTCAGGGGGTATTCATGTTTGGCATATGCCAGCTCTGACCGAAATCTTTGGAGATGATTCTGTATTACAATTTGGTGGAGGAACTTTAGGACATCCTTGGGGAAATGCACCTGGTGCAGCAGCTAATCGGGTGGCTTTAGAAGCTTGTGTACAAGCTCGTAATGAAGGACGCGATCTTGCTCGTGAAGGTAATGAAATTATCCGAGCAGCTTGCAAATGGAGTCCTGAACTAGCCGCAGCTTGTGAAGTATGGAAGGCGATCAAATTCGAGTTCGAGCCGGTAGATAAACTAGATAAGTAGATAAAACTAGATATAAAGAAGGTCTAAATAAAAAAGAAGCGAAATAGAAAGAGAAAAAATCAGTTACAAAATGCATTAATTCTTCTTTATTCTTCTAATTGATTGCAATTAAACTCGGCTCAATCTTTTTTTTTTAAGATTGAGCCGAATAAAAATGGATCTTGATACGATCATGAGACTTGACAAATAGAGATTCCTCTATTCTATATATTTAGAATATATAAAGGTATAATACAATAAATAAATACTATATTTGTATTTATTTATTGTATTGGGAAAGAATCAATGAAAAAAGATTAGGAATCGAAATGCTACTATACGCGTCCGGAGGAGTATTCGGAATAATATTCTTCTATAATCCATTCTTGCGTCTTGCGCGGGGTCTTACTAATAGGACTTCGCTGCACGGGACGGGTCTTCATCGAAAAGCTAACTCCACCCGGCATTTTCATACCCTTTGGGTGGTATATCGCCTTAAAAAGTCTAAGGGGGTAGTATGAGATCTGTAGTAAGTAAGAGAATTTGCCCTTTGATTTTGATTGAGTATGCTATTTTTCCGCCTTTACCGCGCATTATTGTATGAGCTTCTAGAGAATAGAGGACCGCGTATGCAGGAAGGAAATTACAGCTTAATAAAAAAGTCTAAAAAAGCTTCAACTTTATGGCACTATCAATCAACTAAAAAGCCCTATGTATGAATCCTTACAACCGGTGGGATAGGATAAGAGCGAGTTTCGGTATACTGGGGCTGGGGGATATCCTTATTTCAAAACCTGACGCGCATCTTGCGTTTGTAGGGGTCCGAGAGTGGTTGAAGAAGTATTGCATGTGGAAGTAGGTAGACGAAACTTATTTAGGATTCGAAATGGGCGCATTCGACTAAAAGTCGTACTGAGACCTTTTTTAAAGGGTATTCTGAAAGAGGTATTTCATTTTCACAATCGCTTTCTTTTGAATCCAATTTCAAGTTCGATTAGAAGGATAGAAAGGCCGTGAGGACGGGAAAAGAAAAATCAAATCTTTTGAATTTTTAATTAGTTCTCTTTTTTTGCAATTTTCTTATTATCCATTCCATTCATTTTTTTTTATAGAATACTAAAGTATTCTATAAAAAATCTTTATTTTGCAAACTAAAAAATACAATAGTCAATATTCCTTATAATAGATATACTTAATTATATTATAAGAATCTTAAGATATTTTTCGAATAGATAGAAATAGTAAATTTGAATTGAGACACCTATTCTATGACGGATTTTAACTTACCTTCTATTTTCGTGCCTTTAGTAGGCTTAGTATTTCCGGCAATTGCAATGGCTTCTTTATTTCTTTATGTGCAGAAAAATAAGATTGTCTAGAACCGACGGGGGCGAATTTTCTCAATGTATTTCCACGCAGGATCATAATACAGATATTTTTTAGTGTAAGTAATATGGTAGGGTATGTGGTTCTTTCTACACACAAACGAAAAACGGCTATGGATGCGGATATAGGCTACGAGCATAAATGCATGCATATGCGGAGCCGGGTATAGCGAGTTTTATTTTAAGTGGATCAACGAATATTTTTTGAATAGAAAGTCAATGTATCTAACCAATTATTTCACAGGAGTACTCGTTGCTGAAGGCGATTTCAGAATCAAAAAAAGTAAAGTCAAAATCATTTAGCTTATTCTCTCAATTTCAATCGACCGCTGCTGGATTTAGTATATCTAATATGAATTGGCGATCAGAACACATATGGATAGAACTTCTAAAAGGTTCTCGAAAAAGAGGTAATTTTTTCTGGGCCTGTATTCTTTTTCTAGGTTCACTAGGATTCTTATCGGTTGGGGCTTCCAGTTATCTTGGTAAGAATATGATATCTGTACTTCCATCTCAACAAATTCTTTTTTTTCCACAGGGGGTCGTGATGTCTTTCTACGGAATCGCGGGCCTATTCATTAGCTCCTACTTGTGGTGCACTATTTTGTGGAATGTAGGCAGTGGTTATGACCGATTCGATAGAAAAGAGGGAATAGTGTGCATTTTTCGTTGGGGATTCCCTGGAATAAAACGTCGCGTCTTCCTTCGATTCCTTATGGGGGATATCCAATCAATTAGAATTCAGGTTAAAGAGGGTCTTTATCCTCGTCGTATCCTTTATATGGAAATCCGGGGCCAGGGGGTCATTCCCTTGACTCGTACTGATGAGAAGTTTTTTACTCCACGAGAAATAGAACAAAAAGCTGCCGAATTGGCCTATTTCTTGCGTGTACCAATTGAAGTATTTTGAGTACCGATTGCATTTTTTTGAAATGAATTGAATGAGGACGAATTGGAAGAAGATTTTCTCAACACGGGGAGGAGGTCCCTTCGAAATTGGATTCGTTATTGTAAGGGAATTTTCGAGTATTTATCTAAAGGAAGGAACAAACGAGGATAAGAGAAAATTGCTTCTAATTTGTTTTGTCCAAGTGATGGCATAATATTCTTCCATTTTCATCCGAAAGCGCTTTTTTTTATTCTATTTCTCTATTCCACTCCATCTAGATCTAAGAAAGAACCCAATGCAATGAAATTCCACTAGTATACAAAAAAGAGAAATATATACAAGGTCTCAAACCTTGTTATAGAATTTTTGCTTCAAAGAAAAAGAAATATCATATAGAGTCAGCGAATGAAATAGAGTCAGCGAATGGAGCGGATTCATTAACAACTCAATTTACAGATCAAAAATGAAAAAAAAGAAAGCATTGCCTTCTTTCCTATATCTTGTATTTATCGTACTTTTGCCCTGGGGGGTCTCTTTCTCTTTTAACAAATGTCTGGAACTTTGGATTAAGAATTGGTGGAATACCAGGCAATCCGAAACTCTCTTAACTGATATTCAAGAGAAAAAGGTTCTAGAAAGATTCATAGAATTAGAAGAACTTTTTCTCTTGGACGAAATGATAAAAGAGAAACCGAAGACACATGTACAAAAACCTCCTATAGGAATACACAAGGAAATAATACAATTGGCCAAAATAGATAATGAGGATCATCTCCATATCATTTTGCATTTCTCGACAAATATAATCTGTTTGGCTATTCTAAGTGGTTCTTTTTTTCTGGGTAAAGAGGAACTTGTCATTTTGAATTCTTGGGTTCAGGAATTCTTCTATAACTTAAATGACTCAATAAAAGCTTTTAGTATTCTTTTAGTTACTGATTTTTTTGTTGGATTTCACTCCACCCGCGGTTGGGAACTACTAATTCGTTGGGTCTACAATGATCTTGGATGGGCTCCTAACGAGCTAATTTTCACTATTTTTGTTTGTAGTTTTCCAGTGATTCTAGATACATGTTTGAAATTTTGGGTCTTTTTTTATTTAAACCGTCTATCTCCTTCGCTTGTAGTCATTTATCATTCAATTAGTGAAGCATAAACTCATTTGATCTCCTGATATTAATCAAATTAGCATCTTTCTTCTTTTAGAAAGAAAGCCCTTTTCCTTTTTAGCAAAATTCTTTCTATTTCTACCTGCTCAAGGTATTCATCATTCCAGTACAACTGTTGCAGTAGAATGACAACAGACTCGTGTATAGGGAACTAGATTAGCTTAGCTACCTATCTAATTTATTGTAGAAATTCTGGGATCTGCGATTGGACATGGAAAATAGAAATACTTTTTCTTGGGTAAAGGAACAGATGATTCGATCTATTTCTGTATCGATCATGATATATGTAATAACTCGGACATCTATTTCAAATGCATATCCCATTTTTGCGCAGCAGGGTTATGAAAACCCACGAGAAGCAACCGGACGAATTGTATGTGCCAATTGCCATTTAGCTAATAAGCCCGTGGATATTGAAGTTCCCCAAGCTGTGCTTCCCGATACTGTATTTGAAGCAGTTCTTCGAATTCCTTATGATATGCAACTGAAACAAGTTCTTGCTAATGGGAAAAAGGGAGGGTTAAATGTGGGTGCTGTTCTTATTTTGCCCGAGGGATTCGAATTAGCGCCGCCCGACCGTATTTCTCCTGAGTTGAAAGAAAAGATAGGAAATCTCTCTTTTCAGAGTTATCGTCCCGATAAAAAAAATATTCTTGTGATAGGCCCTGTTCCCGGTCAGAAATATAGTGAAATCGTCTTTCCCATTCTTTCCCCCGATCCTGCTACGAAGAAAGACGTTCATTTCTTAAAATATCCCATATATGTAGGGGGAAACCGAGGAAGGGGACAGATCTATCCTGATGGTAGTAAGAGTAACAATACGGTCTATAATGCTACGTCAACAGGTATAGTAAGAAAAATACTACGTAAAGAAAAAGGGGGAT